AAGGATCTCTTGTTTTTCATTTCCATTTCCATAAGAATGAATACTATGATTCGCGTTTCGAACAGGCATGAATATAGCATCTATAGGATAACTTCCGTCTTGAAAGTTATTTGGTGTTTTTATATTATATCCTCGATTCCTTTCAATTTGTAATCCAATACAAAAATCAGTTGGTTCCGTTAGGTTAGCTATATGCTGCGTATTATCCACGATTTCCACAGAAGGTGGTAAGAGGATGTCTTGAGCAGTTACATATCCAGGACCTTTGACACAAATAAGCGCGTCACGAGTTCCATATAGATTACTTCTCAATACAATTTCTTTCAAATTCATTAAAATTTCATGTACTGATTCTTGAATACCTACTATGGTAGAATATTCATGCGGGATTTTCTCAGATTTTGCGCGTGTAATACATGTTCCTTCGATTTCTCCAAGCAAAGCTCTTCGCATCGCAATGCCTATTGTGTCGGCTTGACCTTTCATAAGTGGAGACAGAATAAAGCGTCCATAATAAAGACGCTTACTGTCTGCTCTTGATTCAACACACTTCCACTGTAGTGTCCGAGTAGATACTTTTAATTTCTCTCGAACCATAGTAATATTATTTGTCAGATTTTTGAGTCATTTATTTCTCTTGAAATCTCTTCAATGTTTATTTCTACACTCGCCTTTTTTTAGGGGGTCTGCAGCCGTTATGTGGCATAGGGGTTACATCCCTTACGAAACTTAAAAGTATACCACTTCGACGAATAGCGCGTAATGCTGCATCTCTTCCGAGACCCGGACCTTTTATCATGACTTCTGCTCGTTGCATACCTTGATCTGTTACTGCTCGAATAGCATTTCCTGCTGCGGTTTGAGCAGCAAAAGGTGTCCCTCTTCTTGTACCCCTGAATCCACAAGTACCGGCGGAGGACCAAGAAATAACCCGACCCCGTACATCTGTAACTGTCACAATGGTGTTGTTGAAACTTGCTTGAACATGAATAACGCCCTTTGGTATTCGCCGTGCACTTTTACGTGAACCCACACGTCCAGTCCTACGTGAACCGCTTCTTGGTATAGATTTTGCCATATTTTATCATTTCCGAAATATAAGTCAGAGATATATGGATATATCCATTTCATGTCAAAACGGATCTTTTATTTTGATTTGTTCCTCGGTTCCTTTAGAGAGTCCCTTTTCGAAAGATTATCCTTGTCTTTGTTTATGTCTCGGGTTGGAACAAATTACTATAATGCGTCCCCTTCTACGGATCAGTCGGCATTTTTCACAAATTTTACGAACGGAGGCTCTTATTTTCATAATTGTTATTCCTTAACTGAATTTCGAATCTACTTTACTGATTGGAAGAAAATAAGTTTCTTGAGATTTTTGAACCGTGAATTGGATCCTCATGAAAGGAATCTTGAAAAACCACCGAATCATTCGAATCTTTGTTGTGGGGTCTAGAAATTCTGCGCCCCCCCCCCCCCGTTTGAATCATAACGACTTACTTAAATTTTGATTCTATCTCCTGGTAGTATATGTATAAAAGAGTGTCGGATCCTTCCTGAAACAGAACTTAGAATCTGACTTCATTATTTAAACGAACCCCGAACATACCATTGTGAAGTGATTCAGTAATTAAACCTTCATGAATCCATTTTTCTTCTTTTATTCCAGACAAACCCTCCTTGAAGTATCAACTAATGTAGGAAGGCGTGATATTAGATAACTTGGCTTTTTTATTCGTTTTTTTCACAAACAGGAAGTTACAGATACAATTCGGATAGCAGAAAATTTACCATATATAGCACAAAATTTCTCCGCCGATTCCTTCTAGCCGAGCTGCTCGGTCTGTCATTATACCCCGAGAAGTAGAGAGGATTACAATCCCCATCCCGTCTAAAATTCTAGGAATTCGTTGATAGTTAGAATAGATTCGGAGACCCGGTCGACTTATTCGTTTTAAATTTAAAAGAGTTCTATATGGTCCTTTCCTATTCCTTCTATGTCGTAGGGTTAAAACCAAAAAATATTTGTTATTTTCTACAAGTTTCCTTACGTTTTCGAGAAAACCCTCTTGTAAAAGTATTTTAACAACGTTTTGGGTCATGTTAGTAGATGCTATTCGAACCGTTCCCTTTCGATCCATGTCAGCATTTCGTATAGAAGTTATTATGTCAGCAATAGTGTCCTTACCCATGATAAACTAAAATTATTGTTGCTTCCGAATTTGGATATAATCAGCATGTTCTTTTTTTATAAAAATTATTAAAGAAAATTCTTAAAAGTATATGCGTGAGACATAATCCACTATGAGACATAATCCACTAATTTATCTATTTTATTTAAATACTATCACTATCTCACGGTCTCATATTATAATACCTCAGGTGCTAATGAAACTATTTTAGTAAAATTTAACTGTCTCAATTCCCGGGCGATCGCGCCAAAAACTCGGGTTCCTTTTGGATTTCCTTCTTGATCAATGACAACTGCAGCATTGTCATCATATCGTATTATTATACCGTTATCGCGTTTGAGTTCTTTACAAGTACGTACAATTACAGCTCTGATCACTTCTGATCTTTCTAGAGGCGTATTTGGTACTGCTTCTTTTATCACAGCAACAATAACATCACCAATATGAGCATATCGGCGATTACTAGCTCCTATTATTCGAATACACATTAATTCTCGTGCCCCGCTATTGTCTGCTACATTCAAATGGGTTTGAGGTTGAATCATATCATTTTTTTTTATCCGTTTTTTTAACCGTTTTTTTAATGTAAAATAAAGCAAAGGACGAAGTAAAAAAAAAAAAAAAGAAAGAAAACCCTGCAATTGTTTTTTTTATACACAAGACTTCTTTCCTTTGGTTCTACATTTCTATCCAGAAATAATGAATTGAGTTCTTATAGGCATTTTGGACGCCGCTATTGAAATAGCCTTTCGAGCTATATTTTCGGCTACTCCACCCATTTCATAAAGTATTCTACCCGGTTTAACAACAGCTACCCAATATTCTGGGGATCCTTTCCCTGAACCCATACGGGTTTCCGTGGGTCTTACTGTAACTGGTTTGTCTGGAAATATACGTACCCATATTTTTCCGCCACGGCGTACATTTCGTGTCATTGCTCGGCGCCCTGCTTCAATTTGTCTAGATGTAATCCAAGCGGGTTCAAGTGCTTGAAGAGCATATCTACCGAAACAAATATGATTACCTCGATAAGATATTCCTTTCATTCTTCCTCTATGTTGTTTACGGAATCTTGTTCTTTTTGGGTTATAGTTGATGGTTCTTTTTCAATTCCATCTCTACTACAGAACTGGACATGAGAGTTTCTTCTCATCCAGCTCCTCGCGAATGAAACGACTAAAACAGATTTTATCAAGATATACATGTGTTTAATGAATAATATGCTGAATCGTAGGATTCTTTGAAATTGCATCTAATTAATCAATTCGTTAATCTATTCGAAATTTGTCTAGCGTGTTTAGATATTATTTAATTAAACATGTATTCTATTTCTAGATAATGTCAATGTCTTTTTTTATAACGTTATCGTTATAAAAAAATCTTTCTTTTGTTTTTCCTTTTATCATATGGGATCGACAAAAATGTATCCATCTAATAAAAAAAAACTTTCGCGGGCGAATATTTACTCTTTCCATATCTATTTCAGTCATTTCCATATCTATTTCAGTTATAGGGTTAGTTCATGACCTCTCAAAATAAAAGAATAAAAGAGGAGGTCCCTGGTTTGTTCCGCCATCCCACCCAATGAATCATTAAGATTCATTTTCAATAGAATCTTCTGCATTCACGGGTTATATCGTTCCCATTGCTTCTCGATTAATGGTTAGGTCTGAATTTTCCGGCGGAGTCCTTTTTTCTTAAGTCAATTTTCTCAGTCTTTATTGGCTCGAGGCTCTTGATTTTTTTGTTCTATAAGCGGATTCATCTAATTATGCATGAATCATTATTGAATTTATGCTTTATTACACTGCGTTTTATGAGATGACTCATCGACCTTACATATTGGAATCATATATCATTGATATTTCCGTTCTCTCTTTCTCTCATCCTTCCACTTATCCGCATACTTTTTTTCTGTTTTGCTTTCCGACTTAGAACTTCACAACTCATAATCCGATTGGTTTTTTTATCTTTATGCAAAAAAAGATTTCAGTTGCTACAACGATATGTCCAATATATTATATCTTTATCTTGACTGGTTCTTTGGATCCAGATAATGCGAAGCAATGAGTTGGTTATTAGTGCTATAGTTATTAGTTCATACTCTGGGCCCTGGTCCGTTTTTTTGAATCCTAGCCTAAAAAAACCAACGAGTCACACACTAAGCATAGCAATTATATAAAATGATCAATCGAATTTTTATTTAACCCTCTAGAATTGCAGAATTGCTCTTTTTTTGTTTTGCTTGAACATAAAAAGAATAAAAGAAAAGAATAAAAGGGTTTTTCTTTTTTTGTCCACTACTGGGTATAATGTAAAAACACGTAAAGTCTTATTATTCTTCGTCTACAAATATCCAAATTTTGATTCCTAATACCCCGTATATGGTTCGAACTGTATAGGAACAATAATCAATTTTAGCTCCAATGGTTTGTAGAGGAACCCTACCTTCTCTGATCCATTCGACGCGTGCAATTTCTTTTCCGTCGATACGTCCCGCAATTTGTACTTGAATTCCTTTTGTATTCGCCAGCTCGGTTAATTCAATAGCTTTTTTCATTGCTTTGCGAAAAGAAACTCTATTCTTTAATTGGCCAGCTATAAATTCTGCAAGAATATTAGGGTGTCCATAAGGATTTGCAATTCGTGTAATAGCAATGTTTAGTTTTCGGTTCGCACAATGAAGTTCTTTTTGTACATTCATCTGCAATTCTTCGACTCTCCGCGGTCTATTTTCTATTAAGAATTTTGGGAATCCTATATAAATTATGACTTGAATTAGATCGATTCTTTTTTGAATCTCTATCC